TCCAACTATTCATTTTTAATTTTGAACCCATTTATCTATTAACATAGTAGTAGAAAGAGTACTTTGCTGCATCCGGACTTCAAACAGTTTAGCTTTAACCATATTAAATTAATGGCCCCACGTTATTGGTTGATAGAGAATCAAAGTCTATTTACCAATGAACCGCGAAATGCTATGGTTCTTAACGATTTTCTTATTAATTTATTCATTTATTAATTTATTCAGAAGTAATTCGCAGGACCATGCACCTTTTCTTTCCTAGTTAAACCGAAAAAAAAAGAGGTCATCTGGTTCAATCCAGCGTATTCTTGAAATAAACAACTCGCACACACTCCCTTTCCAAAAAAAATCAATACACCAAGAACTACACTTAGATTTATTAGATTTGTTGCTAAAATATCGGTATTAAACCCGAAGCTCCCGGCGGATGGCCAGTGACCAAAAGAAACGAAAGAGTCGGTTATAGTTTTCATATGGATCTCCTCTTATTTTATAGATTCTTATTTTATAGATATAGACAGATTAATTAAATTATCTTTTTTATTCTATATATTTCTATTTTTCTATATACATATTTATATTGATATTTTCTATATTATTATTATTGTTCTTTTATGCATTTATCTGTATTCTATTCACTTACTTACCCTTTTTCGGTAATTAAAAATTTAGAATTTCGAATAAGAACAATATTTATTATAATTTGGTACTAGGTCTCGTGTTAATTGCGAATTTTTATTTGTCCTGCAACACTTCCTAAAAAAGGTTTTGATTGGACTAATAAGGGGGAAGGAAGAAAGCGAGTTCGTTCGTATACTACTTCCTCATTCTCAAATCAGTCCTTCCCATACCATAATTGTTCCACTAAAAATAAATAAAGAAAAATAAATAAAGAGTTAAATCTTGATATAATTTGAAAAAGCAAGCATCAAGCACAAGTCAATAAAATAAAAAAATACGTATTTTTAGGATTAAACAAAAGGATTCGCAAATAAAAGTGCTAATGCAACAACCAATCCATAAATTGTTAAAGCTTCCATAAAAGCCAGACTAAGTAATAAAGTACCTCGTATTTTTCCCTCCGCCTCGGGCTGTCTCGCAATACCTTCTACAGCCTGGCCTGCAGCAGTACCTTGACCAACCCCAGGTCCAATAGAAGCAAGCCCAACGGCCAACCCAGCAGCAATAACGGAAGCGGCAGAAATCAATGGATTCATAATAAATTCCTCGCAACAAAATAAAGAAATGGTTAATGATACAATCAACCAATAAACTATGACTTAATTATTTCAGCGATAAGATTTTCATATAGTCGAAACAACTCAAAATTTCAAATTGAAGTAATAAATAATATTATTAAATCATTAGAATTACTTCGATATCGGATATTTATTTTTTATTTTGAGTTTCTGCCCATTGCGTTTTTGTGAATTCATACAACCTTTTGTTTTTTCATTTCTTTCTTTATTCCGAGCCATTCTTTGAATTCAAACTCTTCGCTCCTTTTCGGGATTTAATTTCTTTATTCAATATTCAATTCACAATTACAGTTTTACAACCGAAAAGAAGGACTTTTATTGGAATCTCGATCTAAACTCCCAGTAATATGGCCGATTAGATATATCTTTTAACTAATACTAATATATAACTAGTTAATGCCTAATATTCCATATACATGTCTTTCGTCCATAACGTAAACCAACTATTCGTTTCGTATCTTAGATTCAATCGGATTATAAAATCATTTTTCAAAACATCTACACAGGAAAGTTGGCTTATAGCCATTATATATTTCCCTACACCTAGTTTGATCCTGCTCTGCTAAACAACCCATTTTTTTTTGTAATCTGTAAACTTTTCTCTTCCTTTTATTTATCATTATCTCAGATGGATAGAATCAATCTAAATGGACACTAAACGGACGAATTCCTTAGGCTGAATCATTGTAAATCATTGTATAAAAATATAAGTGATCTAAGTTGATGTAATTGATTATTTATTAATATTCAATATTTTGTTTTGGTCAATCGGTGAATTGAATAAAAAACCCGACTGAAATGGGAATGGCTCTAGAAAAGTCTAATCGCATATTGTAAACAAATCAAATCATATTGTAAACAAATCAAATAAAGAATTCTTATTCGGATTATGACTCCTAAAATTGGAATTGAATGAATAAAACAATCAAGACACTATCACTCTAAAGAGAATATTCATTGAATTGGACGGGGGGCTAAATTGGTAAAATGAAGTTTAGGAAAAAGATCTTTTAGATCTCTTTCCTTTTTTTTTACAATTCTCGAATATCGTAATCTTTTTTACTAGTCCTCGAGATCGTATAGACCCCTTTGTCTAGGTATGTTTATATTTATGTTCACCAAGGCGATTCTCTAAAAACTATTTCGAAAATTAGTCAATGATGCCCCTCCATGGATTCCCCTATATAAGCCGCAGCTAAAGTTGCAAAAATAAGAGCTTGAATACCGCTTGTAAATAATCCAAGAAACATTACAGGTATAGGAACCACTAAAGGCACTAAAGAAACAAGAACAACAACTACTAATTCATCCGCTAATATATTTCCGAAAAGTCGAAAGCTAAGTGATAAGGGTTTTGTGAAATCTTCTAAAACGTTAATGGGTAAAAGGATCGGAGTTGGTTGAATGTATTTACCAAAATAACCTAATCCTTTTTTGCTAAGGCCGGCATAAAAATAGGCTACTGACGTAAGTAAAGCTAAAGCCACAGTAGTGTTTATATCATTCGTAGGTGCAGCTAACTCTCCATGAGGTAACTCTATGATTTTCCAAGGTAAAAGGGCCCCGGACCAATTAGAAACAAAAATAAATAGAAAGAGAGTTCCAATAAAAGGAACCCATGGACCATATTCCTCTCCAATCTGAGTTTTGCTCACGTCTCGAATGAATTCAAGGACATATTCGAAGAAATTCTGGCCATTAGTCGGAATGGTTTGTGGATTCCGAACAGCTACAATAGATGACCCTAATAAAATAGCAATTACAACCCAAGACGTAATAAGTACTTGAGCATGGACTTGAAACCCCCCTATTTTCCAATAGAAATGCTGGCCTACTTCCACACCGGATACATCATATAGCCCCTTTAATGTGTTGATGGAACATGATAGAACATTCATATTGCCCTCTGAATGAAAAAAAAAAAGGAATTATTTTGATTCAACTATCTTTTTTTTTAACGTTGTCCAGTTTTATTTTCTATTTTGAATAACAACTAATCACAGAATATCTCCAGTTCTTTTTATCTCTTTTGTTTTTGTGCGATTCAGAAATAAGAACCAATTCCATAAATTCATATAGTTCGCAAAATTATTTATTTATCTTATTATTCTATTTATTTATCTTATAATTAATCAGTAATTAATCAGGGATTTCGTATATAACTAGAACGACCCTCACAAATTGCAAATATTAATTTGTTAAGAATTAATCGGATTGAAGCAATAGCGTCATCATTCGCTGGAATCGAAATATCTGCCAGATCCGGATCACTGTTTGTATCAATTAAACAAATCGTTGGAATTCCCAAAGTGAGACATTCTCGAAGAGCCGTATATTCTTCTTGCTGATCAAGAATTATTACAATATCGGGTAACCCCGTCATATATTTAATCCCCCCCAGATATGTTTTCAAGTCAGATAACTGTCTCTTCAATCGAGCCGCATCCCCCTTCGGAAGGCGGTTTAGTCTTCCTGTTTTTTGTTCCATTCTCAAGTCCCTGAACTTTTGAAGTCTCGTTTCTGTAGTGGACCAATTCGTTAAAATACCGCCGAGCCATTTTTTATTAACATAATGACACCGAGCCCTTATTGCAGCTCGCGCTACTGAATCAGCTGCTTTCTTTTTGGTACCAACAATTAAGAATTGTTTTCGGCTACTTGCTGCATCAAAAACTAAATCACAAGCTTCTGATAAAAAACGAGCAGTTCGAGTAAGATTTGTAATATGAATACCTTTACGCTTTGCAGAAATATAAGGTGCCATTCTTGGATCCCATTTTCTAGTCCCATGACCAAAATGAACTCCTGCTTCCAGCATCTCCTCCAAATTAATGTTCCAATATCTTCTTCTCATTTCTCCCCACACCTTCTCCCTCTCTTTTTTAAAAAAAAAAAAAGAACGGGGTACCCTGAAATAAATAATTGTTCCGACGGAACTTTCCCTTTTCCCGGAAATTGGACATTGATATACGAACGAAGCGATTAATGTCTGTCTATTACGTATTATCTTTATTTCTTTATTATTATTAACACAAATCAAATCCCATCTAACAAATCACAAGACAATCGATAGTTAAAAGGATAAATCCCCTCTTAGGAATCATTAAATCCTATAAATGATTGTTCTGCTGGATCATAGAAATTTTTGAAATGCACGAATCAAATAATTCTCGGTGGTGGAACAAGATATCTCTCCTTTCCCCCTCGAATAAATTCTTCTTTTTGATTTTCAAAGCAATACTCTTATATTGCTTTGCGCGGTGCACTAATCTTTTGAATCCGGTACCGACGGGTATCCTACCACCTAGAACAACGTTTTCTTTCAGGCCTTTCAACCAATCAATACGACCGCGGAGAGCGGCTTTTGCTAAAACGCGAGCAGTTTCTTGAAAACTCGCCTCGGATATGAAACTTTGAGTATTCAAAGATGCTCTTGTTATTCCCAATAATACGGCTCGGTAACAGATCGCTTCCTCCAAAGCGCGTCCTGTTCGTTCCGCTCGCAATAATCCAATAAGTTCTCCGGGTAAAAAAACATTAGACATTCCATCGTCTGAAACCAAGACTTTTGATGTTATTTGACGTACAATAATTTCGATATGCCTATTATGGATCTGCACCCCCTGGGATCGATAAACCTTTTGGATCTTATTAACCAAAGAGATACGACTTTGCGCTATAGTTAACTCAGCACCAATCAAGAATCCCCAAGGAATTCCAAGAATTCTTGTTATACACCCCTTCCAACCCTCAACTCTCTTTTCTAAGTTTATCGATATTGAATCAATTGAACGCACTTCTAACACTTGTTCCACTTTTGGAAGACCCTGTGTTATATCACCAGATCTCGATTTTTCATATATAAATGTAACTAACGTATCTCCTTCATAAAGGATTTCTCCATAATGGCCGTGAACAGTTGCCCCTGGAGTGGCCAAATAAGGATTAGCCGATCTTATTACTACATAGTCAACGTAAACAATTATAACTTGGCCCGATTTTAGGTGTGGTCCGTTTTTGGCCATATATATATTTTCACAAATAAACTGCCCCGGGCTAATTATTGTCAATCTTTCTTCACAAGAATTATGATAATAATTATGACGGCGAATATACCACTTCAAATTGAATGGATTCAAAACACCCTTACTGCATGGATCGGGATTAACAATTCTCTCCTTTTCATCCATTAAATAATATTGAAATACTTGAAAAGTCTGTTTTAAATTGTTAAGTTTCAGATATTTAGTTACGGAAATCTGATTATGAGTTATGAAATGGTAAAATGAATAAAAATTCGCAAATTGAAGGGCTATTCCTAAGGGGCCCAACCAATTCCTAAGTGGAATTATAGGATTTCCTTTAATTGTTTCTTTTATTACATTGTGAGAGTTTACACCATTGAATAGATTCATTCGAAAACAATTAGATGATGACAAAATCATCAACGATTGACATTCGTTATTTCTATTCAACAACGTACTAAGAGTTCCTTGATTTTTTTTAAGTGATCTTGCCTTGGAATAAACGGAAGAAAGTGGATTAATATTGGGACGATCTAACCCATTATCAGAGACCAATCCTGACCCTGATGGATCATTCCTTTTTCTGCTGATATATGAAATAGGGGATTTCATTAAGTTGATTCTTAGAAAATCACGAATCAGACCCTTTGTATTTACTTCAACAACAGAAGCTTGGGCCCCCTCGATAAAAGAATTTTTTTTGTCTTGATCCCAATTCAAGACTAAACAAGTCCGAACTAGTTGAATACTTGTGTCAGAAATTCCCTGACGTGGTTTACCATTTCCATAAAGAATATAATTGACAACTCGAAGTTTCAGATTATCCTTTTCCTGCAATGGGGCTTGGAGGAGAAGTCTTTCTAAATTTATACCATCCGCTATTTCGAATATGACTACTGGGCGAACAAAAACAAAATACTTTTTCTTGGTAGGTGTGAAAAGTTGGACATATATCCAACTTTTCACTTCTAAGGAATCCTTAGACTTTGTTTTTACCGTTCCTGGTGGTATCAAGATACCACTGTGTCGGGATATCTTATCTGCCTCTCCCGGAAAATGGATATCTCCAGAAAAGATTTGAAGTTCTATTTTTTTTTTTTTTTTCTCCACTCGGACCAATCCGCCTACTCGACTTCTTGTATTTAAAGTAATTTGTGTATCTCCTCCAATGATACTATTATTCCGTACCATTAGGGAAGAAGATTCGGGGAAAATATACACTTCCTCTGGAATGAAAAAAAAGCGATCTACTTTCATTTGGTATTTTGGCTTAAATTCTTTGACTCCTTGATACTCAATCAAATCTTCTTTTTTGACAATTGAATGCACCCCTATAGTCCCATATTTAGTAATTCCTGAACTCTTTCTTCGGTATTGGCGATCGTCGAAAAAAGCAAAAATACTATTTCTACGGAAAATACCATTTATGGGTATTTCAATTGAAATACTGGAGTGGGGCATTAGTTCTTTCTCTCGTTCTTGAATCGATTGGAATGGGATGATGAATCTATTTCTTCGCCTCTTTGCCAATAAATCAGAATTCCCGTGAATAATAGCCGAAGATATGAGATTACAATAGCTAGTACATATGACTCGATTAAGTTCTAAATAATCAGGAATCCTACCTTCCTTTTTACCTGAAAAATCTGAACTAAAGAATTTTTGTTTAACGTGATCATTATTTACTGAAGGGCTAGAAATATATCTTTGTTCGACAGAAAGAGAATGAACGTTCATTTGATCTTGATCCTTGTGTATCGAAAAGGGAATTATACTGGATTTGGATGAACCTCCTGATAATATCCATAGATGGCTTGTTTTTGGTAAGAGATGTACATTACTATATATAAATTCAGGTGCATGGGAGACGTCAGTACTCCAGTGCATTTCGCCCTCTGAGTCGGAATAAATATGTTTTCGAACCCTCTCTTTAAAACTCAAAGTATATGTTCCCGAACGGATTTCGGCAATCACTTGTTCTGATTCTACATATTGATCGTTTTGAACTAAAAGCAAACTTTTTGGTGGAATAGTCACGTTATGTATAATATCTTGACTCTCAATAGTTACATACAAGTCGATAGAACATAGAAAAGCTGGATGTCCATGACGTGTACGTGTGGGATGAACCAAACCCTCATTAAATTTTATTTTTCCATTAGAGGGGGCTCGCACATGTTCTGCAGTACCCCCTGTGAATACTCCGCCAGTATGAA